TGCATTACATTAATTCGATTCATTCAACCCTTTGTATTGAATATTTAAAAAAATTTCTTTAAAAATCAAAAAAATATTTCATTTTTTTGATTTTTCATTTTTAGCGTATTGAATATTAAAGATTATAATGATTTTAATGATAAAGTAAAAGCGGGTAGCGGGAATCGAACCCGCATCGTTAGCTTGGAAGGCTAGGGGTTATAGTCGACGTTGATTCATCATTTTTAACGTCTCTAATTCAAAACTGAACGTGAAACTTTGGTTTCATTCAGCTCCTTTATGGAAGATGGATAAATTCCCATATTTAGACATGAACGAAATAAAAAACCCGACCCATAACGTCTATGTCAGCTTTTATGTCTGAATCTATTCAGAACAACCCGCTTTCTAGACGATCCCTATAGAAAGATATTTTCTATTTTAACAATCTTTCTAGTTACTTCGTTCTTTACTTCTATTTGAAAGATCTTTAGGAAAAGCATTTTGTTTCTGCCGAGCTAAAACAATTTATCGATCGATGTCTTTAGTAAACCAAAGACATTGTTTAATAGCTGTTTTGCTTCAATTTCCCCTATAGAAATGAAAAATTGAAGATTTAGTTACGATTAGAAATACACTTTTTATCTTTATCCATGGGTCCTTTACTTATACTCATTCAATTGGAAGTATTGATCCAATAAAAAAATTATGTTTCGTAATTTCATAATCCAATTTTTCAATTTTAAATAGGTTCTTGGATACAAATCACGAGAATGTATATTCTTCCTCGAATTTTTCATTGAGAGGTAAAGGATTCAATCCTTTTAAGAACTAAAGTTTTTGTTCGGAATGAATATTAATCAAACCGAAAGACCCTTTAACTATATAAAGGGTTATAGAACGAATCACACTTTTACCACTAAACTATACCCGCTACAATAAGATTATTGTATATAAATGCGCCTTTTGTCGACCCTAATCAAAAAACAAAAGATCAGAAAAGAATCAGGAAAACTAGAGCGTTTACCCTTTTGTATCAGAGGACCTAATGAGATTCGGAAAGGGGGATTTATTTAATTTTAATAACTAAATACCAAGTGCTTTTTTGCCCGAGGTTTTTGTCTTGAACTTAAGCCATAACACAAAAGTAGATTCTGGCAAGAAACGAGAGTGCCCTTTTTCTTATTTAAACCGGAATAAAAGGACTAACTAAGATAAGAAAGAAACGGCACTTTGATTCTATACCATTTGATTCTATATCATAATCATAGAAATTGAAAAAGTTCTTTTTTATCGCAATAACAAGCAATTTTTTTTTATTCTTTTTTTTTTTTCAATTTAATAAATCTTTTTATTTATGATTTGTTGGAACAAAAGGGCGGGCCCGGCTAAGTACTGACCAGGCCGGGCCGTGGAACTAAAAAGCCCCTTCGGACAAAATCACGAAATTAAAAAATAAGAGTATATACTATGACCTATGACGGGCATTTTCAAGCCTTATTTTTTATAATGTAACATAGTATTATCCCTTTTCAATTGGGAGGAGAGATGGCTGAGTGGACTAAAGCGTCGGATTGCTAATCCGTTGTACGAGTTTTTCGTACCGAGGGTTCGAATCCCTCTCTTTCCGTTTTCGTTGATGGCTTGTTATTTTCTTTCGAATTTATCGCGAACTCTTTTTTTTTTACTAGTTCAAAATTAATAATTAAATAAGTGGAATAGATAAAATCTTACTAATAACAGTTTTACAGTTTTAAAGCAAAGAAACCCTTATTTTTTAGTCTTCACGTCCAGGATTACGTCCTGGATCATTAGACAGGAATCCGAAGATAAAGAGAGAAACAAAGAATATCACTACCGTGTAAACAAATAGTTTGAGAGTAAGCATTACACAATCTCCAAGATTTTTTTAGGAAAAAAGAGAATAGATTCTCCACTTTTATACCACATACTCTATTTTTTTTTTTTTTTTTACAAGAGATTAAAGTGGGGTGATCCGAACTTGTCGCGGTTGTACAATAATTTCAATATTTGAATTGAAAGTGTACGACTTATCTGATCTTATCAATTCTACGAATTTTTTTTTTTTTCGAATAAATCGTAGATTTGTCTGGGACTTTATTAAAAATATCATCGAAAACTTACAGCAGCTTGCCAAACAAAGGCTAAGAGAAAAAAGAACAGGGGTATTACTGGCATAACATCTACAATTGGATTCAAAAAAGCGTAAGCTTCGGGCAATTTGGCGACGAAAAAACTACTGGAATAAAGAGCAGGATTAAGGTATATACAGATCAAACTAAAAATATTAAGCATAACAAACATTTTTTTTTTGGGGGGGGGGATAATTGTATTTATTTTGATTGAGTTGTTAATAAATTTAATTGAGTTTATTATTATAGATATGTTATTATTGATAGAATAGAATAAAAAAAAATGAATAAAAATAAAATAAGATAGACCAAAAAACTTTCTTTTATTTGAACTCACCCAATCAAAAATCAATCCTTCTATATCTCAAATCAAAAGAGAATAGAATAAATCATACTTTCGTACAATATCTTAATTGAATTATATGTAATGATCAATAAATTCGGTTTAATTCTATGTCTACATGTATAGTTTACATGTATAAAAATTCTAGTAATCCATTTTATTTTATAAATAATAGATATTTTAATTTATTTTATAAATAATAGATATTTTAACAGGAGTTGACGAATAACCCGTACCACTATTAGTGTAGTGTTTAATATTAGTGTTTATTAGTATCGAATAGAAATAAATGGGGCGTGGCCAAGTGGTAAGGCAACGGGTTTTGGTCCCGCTATTCGGAGGTTCGAATCCTTCCGTCCCAGAGCATACCCTGTCTATATAATAGTCTATATAATATAATAATATATATATTATATATATATAATAATATAATAGATAATATTATTATTTTTTTTTTATATCATAAAAAAATATATATATATAAAATAAAAAAAATATATATATAATATAAAAGATTGCCTTTTCCAACAGCCTTCTGTATTAAGTGTATTAAGATTAAGAGTAGAATATTGGGATAGAATGTGATTATTATTTTTTTGGAGGTTTTCACAAATTTAATTGAGTTCAAATAACACGCATATGAAATAGTAAATTGAATTCATTTGCGATTCGTTAAATAGTAATGATTTTACAGTATAAATATTAAAAAAAAAAAGAACAACATAAAATTTCAATCTTCTCTTACATCAGTGTTTTTTTATCTATTTTTTTTTAATCACAGATTGTTTAATCTAATATTTTTTTTTCCCTCTCTCTTACTGATGATAAAATGATAATAAAAAACGAAAGGTCCTTGCTGGAAAACTTTCTGTTTTTCAAAATGCAAATAATTATATCGGATAGGAAATTTTTCAATCAATTAAATCTTTGTAACGAACCCCTATGAGTTCTTGGTACTTGAAGAAGTGTGAAATTGTTGAATTTATTATCACTATTATCTTACTTGAAGATACAGATTCAAAATAACTTGTTTCTTCGTATTATATTTATTTATTCGTGTTATATTAGTTATAATTTAGTTAACTAATTTTATTTTTACAAAAATAGAAAAATAGTTTAAAATTTACAATGATTAAGAAAATAGAATTTCCAATATTAAATTCTATTAATCTCTATTAATCTAAAAAAATGGGGTTAAATTAATTTATTCTTGCTGATACTCTCCGTTTTTCATATAGAAGAAAAGGTATAGATTACTATGTATCAACCGAACCAATGATTATTCACGATTCCATAATTGAATCAATTACATATGGGTTCCAAACTGAAGGAATGTTATGGTAAAACTTCGTTTAAAACGATGTGGTAGAAAGCAACGTGCGACTTGAAGGACATGATCCGCTGTGGAGTCTTACATCCACCATTTTTATATATATTATATAGGAATGAAAGTGCTCTTGGCTCGACATCATTTGTTCTATTCCGCTGTAACCCCCTTTTTTTTGGGGGGGGTGGTATAATATAGTATAGGATGGAGCTCGAGTAGAAAGTATTTTTTTCTTTTTCAGGGGCAAGAATCTAGGGTTAGTATCAATCAACAAATTGGAACAACTTCGTAAGTATATTTTCGATACATAAACTTAAAGAGGCCCATTCGAGAAAATTTCCAATTCCAAGGTAAGGTTTGAAATTGGTAAAACTTTTTCGATCAAATCAAAAGGAAAGTGTATTACGCAGGAATCAAACATTTGTATGATTCTTTGACAGAAGGAAATCGCAAAAAATGGTATGTTGCTGCCGTTTTGAAAGGATTTAAAGATCACCGAAGTAATGTCTAAACCCAATGATTCAAGGCAAAGATCCTGGAACAAGGAAATACCTTTTTCAATTGTCTTAACAACTAGATCAGAATGAAGAATCAAAATGGATTCTAAAGAAGACAATTAAAGGGTTAGAGACCGCTCAATAGATGAAATATCTAAAAGGTTGTTCGTTTGAGTTATTTCAGAGTTATCCAACTTGAGTTATGAGGGTGCAAATACGACTAATTTTCTTTTTGTTGGATAAGAATAAGAAAATAAAGTAAAATCAATAGTCTAATTAATTTGATGATTTTATGGATATATTTTATATTGTAATTTTATACATAGACATAATTTCGAATTTTCTCGAGCCGTACGAGGGAAAAACCTCTTATACGTTTCTAGGGGGGGTATTGTTCATCTATCCTAATGAGCCATTTATCGAATAGTTGCAATTGATGTTCGAGCTCGACGAGAGGGAAGAGATCTTCGGAAAGTGGGTTTTTATGATCCGATAAAGAATCAAATTTATTTAAATGTTCCTGCTATTCTATACTTCCTTGAAAAAGGCGCTCAACCTACAGGAACTGTTCATGATATTTTAAAAAAGGCGGGGGTTTTTACGGAACTTCACCTTAATCAACAAACAAAATTCAATTAATGAAATAAAATATAAAAAAAAAACAAAGGACTAACCCTGTTTATTTTAGTTATTGAATAAACCTCGTTTTTTCTACTTCTCCGCCGTCTTCCTTAATTAAGTCTTCCATTTCTATTATATATATAGCGCCAATCTAAATATAGTGCCAATCCAACACAAGTCCTTCGTTTTTTTATATTGCAATTTTATTTAAATAATTTGAATTTGATTAATTTTAATTGATTGAAATCGGAATTATTATTGTTAGTTCGATTTAGAATTTGTTTTATCTTTTGTATGCTTATGTATGCTTATGCTTTTCTCAATATTAATATTGACAACAGTGTATCAAATAAATATAATCCGATCGTGGATAAACGGATCCATTTATCCCTGCTCCATAGATTTTATTTCATTCAAATAATAGTTTCTTAGATTTTCTGTCATACAAGAAGTCTTTTTCGATTAAGATTTAAATCAATCAAATTCGATATATACTAATTTATATACTAATTAATGGATAATATAATGGATAATATAAGAGAAGAGAGACAAGAGGCGGTCTATAAATATTTGAAAATCTTTGACTTTATTTTATCTTTTATTTGATAATTTTTTGTATTTTTGTCGGATTTGTTCATTTTTATTATGTTCAGAGCAGGTTAGAGTTTTTTTTCATTGTTTTTTTTATGGTTTTATTGTGGTGTGCCCTTCAATTTCGTTATTTATTTGGATTCTGATTGTATCTACACATTCTAATTTGTTTATTTGGGTTGCTAACTCAACGGTAGAGTACTCGGCTTTTAAGTGCGACTAGCATCTTTTACACATTTGTATGAAGAAAAAGATTCGTCCATACCATCGGTAGAGTTTGTAAGACCACGACTGATCCTGAAAGGAATGAATGGAAAAAGCAGCATGTCGTAGTAATGGATAATTCTGAGAATATTTCATTCTTACTAAATAGGTCCAAAATATTATTTCAATTGTTTAAATTCAATAAAAAAAAGAATTTTTTTTTGGGGGGGGTCGAGTGAATAAATGGGTAGAGCCTTACTAGAGGTTCCAATTCTAGGGAAATAAAAAGTAACGAGCTTCTATTCTTAATTTTTGAATGATTACCCCATCTAATTAGATGTTAAAAATATATTAGTGCCTAATGCGGGAAAAGCTTTTCCGATGAGTGGATTAGAAATTTCTTATGAGCCCTAACTATTAGCTATTCCCCTTTATGGGGCAGAGATAAATGTGTATGAAGAAGGCAGTATATTGATAAAGAGATTTTTTTTTTTCAAAATCAAAAGAGCGATTGTATTGATAAAATAAAAGGCTTCTAACTATCTTGGTATCCTATAAACGAACAAAAATCTATTATATGGAAAGGGAGGTTCTAGAGAGTCCGTTGATGAGTTTGACTTGTTTTCCGAGGTATCTAGTTTTTTCTTACTATAAATACCTTGTTTTAACTGTATCGTACTATGTATCATTTGATAACCCAATAAATCACCTATTTCTTTTCTGATTCAAATTGAATTTTAAATGGAAGAATTTCAAGGATATTTCGAATTATATAGATCTCCGCAATATGACTTCCTATACCCACTTATCTTTCGGGAGTATATTTATGCCCTTGCTCATGATCGTGGTTTAAATAGATCCTTTTTGTTTGATAATGTAGGTTATGACAAGAAATCTAGTTTACTAATTATAAAACGTTTAATTAGTCGAATGTATCAACAGAATCATTTTCTTATTTCCGTTAATGATTCTAATCAAAATAAATTTTTGGGGTACAACAAAAATTTGTATTCTCAAATGATATCGGAGGGATTTGCAGTCATTGTGGAAATTCCGTTTTCCCTACGATTAGTATCTTCCTTAGAGGAGACAGAAAGCATAAAATCTTATAATTTACGATCAATTCATTCAATATTTCCTTTTTTCGAGGACAAATTTCCACATTTAAATTATGCATCAGATGTACTAATACCCTACCCCATTCATCTGGAAATTTTGGTTCAAACCCTCCGCTACTGTGTGAAAGATCCCTCTTCTTTGCATTTATTACGGCTCTTTCTTCACGAGTATTATAGTTGGAATACTCTTATTACTCCCCAAAAATCCATTTTTGCAAAAAGTAATCAAAGATTATTCTTGCTCCTATATAATTCTTATGTATATGAATATGAATCCATTTTTCTTTTTCTCCGTAACCAATCTAATCATTTACGATTAACCTCTTCTGGAATCTTTTTTGAGCGAATACGTTTTTATGAAAAAATAAAATATCCTGTCGAAGAAGTCCTTTTTCCGGCTACCTTATGGTTCTTCAAGGATCCTTTTATACAGTATGTTAGCCATCAAGGAAAATTGATTCTGGCATCAAAAGATACTCCTCTTCTGATGAATAAGTGGAAATATTATCTTGTCAATTTTTGGCAATGTCATTTTTATGTATGGTCTCAACCAGGAAGAATCCATCTAAACCAATTATCCAAGCATTCCTTTGATTTTTTGGGTTATCTTTCAAGCATACGGCCGAATATTTCAGTGGTACGGAGTCAATTGCTAGAAAATACATAT